ATCTTTTTTTTGCAATAAAAATTACAATAAAAAATAGATTATCAATCGATGTGATAATAATGCAAGGATTACCAGTAATCTCCCTTGCTATCACTAAAGTTATATCCATATAGATATCAATATATCACTTGTGACTTTCTTTGTTACAAAACACTAATTTGAATCTAAAATTGAAATTATTAAAATGAAATCATAAGAAGGAATATATAAGCTACCCACTTGATTTCCATGGGATTGTAGTTCAATTGGTCAGAGCACCGCCCTGTCAAGGCGGAAGCTGCGGGTTCGAGCCCCGTCAGTCCCGGCGGATTCAATAAAAAAAAAAAAAAAGACATAAACTCCCCTTTTTGTTTCTGGGCAAGGGGATCAAAATGGTTTCGGTTATCTTTTTGTTTTCTTTTTATTTTTTCATCAAGCAAAAGAAAGGGGTATTTCCATAGCACCCATTGATGGTAGAGAGACATATGTAAATTAGTATAATTATTGAGAGCATTCAACACTTCAAGAACGAGATACTGTATGGGGTTTCTTCTTTTTGTCAATTAATCTCCCATTAACTCGTGTAGGAAAATGAAATAGGATAGCGTATAATACGTTTGCCAAGAGTACCTATATATACTTTTGTTTCTATGAAGTCAAGGAAGTTAAAAAAGTTCGAATCCAACCAAGGAAAGAGGATATTTTAAAAATAAAGATAAAATTAGTCTTCCCTAATGAATATGCTCTTTTTAAAGATTCGAGTCGATGTCGAAGAAAAACTCGTAAGAAAATTTAAATAGTTAATTTTTTGGAATATTTTCGTTTTTTTACCGGGACTCGTCTTTATCACACTCCCTTTGTTTTCAAAAAAGATCATAGACCCTTACAAAATTTTGTTAATTTCAAATTGAAATTTCGTACTTGTTTTTTCTATTTGATTTCTATTGTTTATTTAAGGTTCTTTAGAAACTCTTTTTGTAAACAATCGAAGTATAAAAGGTTTTTTATGAGATTTCATCAGATGATTGTACAAGGAAAGTAAAGTACTAGGTTGTAGAAAATAAAGCGGGGAAAAAGAATCATAAATAAATATTTTTTGATTGAATCAGGAATCTCATTATGTATTCGGTGTGGATAAAAGATCTTCCTATGTTATACTATTAAATTCTTGACGATGAATCGATTTTATAGCTCCGATATTGTTATTCATGATATTTCTTTCATTCGATATCATCGAAATCTAATTCATCTGAGTGAGTTTACAAGCGAAAGATTTCTCATCTCTATGGGATTAAATCCCGAGATATTTCAAAGAAAAAAAATAAATAAAAAACTATTAAATTATGGAAGTCAATATTCTTGCATTTATTGCTACTGCACTCTTCATTCTCGTTCCTACTGCTTTTTTGCTTATAATTTACGTAAAAACGGTTAGTCAAAATAATTAATTTGAATAAAATTTGACTATCAATGAAAAAAAAAGGATGTCAATTTCTCGTCTTAAATGAAAGGAATGCATTAGACTCAGTAGTATCCTAAGGGGCCCGCTAGTATGGTAGAAAGAGATCTCTTTCTACCATACTAGCCATTATGGTTATTGTAATGTATAAAGATACAAGTGAAATATCTTAATATAATATAAAGGAATCCACCCATATCTCGCTTTTTCTTTATAAATATAAATTAAATAGAATATGAAATGTATGTACATACTTTCTCAATTTCATTTGCATGAATGGTTAATGGTGTAAACCCTGATATAAAAATATAAAATGAGTCAATAAAACAAAACATAAATCCAATTTCTAAAAAAAAATCTTAAAAAAATTGCCGGCCGGTTTAGAAAACTAAAACAATTGATACAGGTTGATAGAGTTTGATTATTATCGCAATTAGGAGTACTTCTAGAGTCCACTTCTTCCCCACACTACGAGAGAGAGGGAAAATGTAAAAACGACCATTAAACCAGCCCATGCGAGACTTACTATATCCATGTGAATTCTGTCCCCTATTTCTATGAATATGAAGAAACTTTTCCATTATTGTTCACTAATAATAGTGAAATCACTGGTGCAGAGTCAAAAAAAGGGAGAGGTATTTGGTCACCATTGATGAACTACTCCAAAAGATCCACTTATCTTATAATGAGTTATTCTTAATTATAGAATTTCTAGTGGAATCAACAAGATGTAAACACAAGTAAACAGACACTTTTCGAAGTATCCAAGGAATCTGACTCACATGTGGAAAGAATAATAGTTTTTCTTTCTTTTATCGTTTTTTATTTATTTTTTTTATCGTTTTTTATTTATTTTTTTAAGTAAAACGAAAGAAAATTCTTCATCTAATCTAATATTGATTGAATGTCTGAGCATTCCGAGACTTTCATGAGTCTGTATCCAAAGTATCTTAGGCCCTTTGCAAAACTATTAATTCCCTCTCTGCCTATCCAATCTAATGGATTTCCCTCCACTTCTTTTAGCTTTCCTCGAATCTGATAGGCAAAACTTTAGGTTAGAGAATAGAACCTCAAGAGCCAGGGGCTTAGAATCACGAAAAGAAAGTATCAAGAGTCTTTTCCTACGTTTGTTATAGTTTTATAACAGGAGATTTCAAGTCTGTTGGTGAGGCGGCACCCGGATTTGAACTGGGGAAAAAGGATTTGCAGTCCCCCGCCTTACCACTCGGCCATGCCGCCAAAACGATAGAAACTAGATTCAAATTTTCTCTTTTTTTTTTCAACTCCGAAAAAAAATATAGATTTTCAGTCACAAAATATAGAATCGAGTACAAATAAGAACCATTAACTATTGACTCTAAATTCATGACCTTTTTTGAATTCAAATCTACATTTTTTTATTTCTAATAATATAATATAATAATTAGAAATAGATTTATAACTAATCTATATTGAGTTTTTTCAATTTAAAAAGAAATCTTCTTCAATTTCAATTATAACAGTAATGATGAGTATATGTAAACCCCAGAATCAGAACATACGTTACGTTGTTTATAAGCTATAGCTCTATAATGGGGTATTTTATCTCTCTAGGGATGCTTTTGAGGAGTAATTCTCAATAAATTTTTGTATTTTAATTTTTCATTCAATACATTGAAAAGAAAATTGCATTTTTGGTAGAGCACAGCATGTGCTGTCCCAAATAGAACTGTACCACAATAAAAGAAGAAAAAGAGACATATATATATATCTGTGCATTCTTTTTTATTTGAATAATAATCAAAATTAATAAATAAAAAACACACGTTTTCTTACCTACTTAAATTCAATGATATTCTAAATATTCTATTCAAAATAGGTAAAAATAAAACTTTTTTTTTCAAATATTTTTTTGAACAATGAAATACAAATACATGAAAAAGTAAAGTGGTAAAAAAAAAAGTTTTCTATTTATTTATTATATCTTTATCTGCTCGAACAGATCCAATCATGAATACAGTTTTTTATGGTATGCAATGGAATTGGAATATGTAATATCATAGGTGAAAATGAAATTACTTTTGTTCTAGTCTTTACAAAACTCCATAAGTTCCAGTGGTATTTCTCAATTCTGTTACATTTTTGGATCTCTTTCTTATAAAAAAATTCCAATTGAATCTAGTCTCCGTTCATACGTATTTCATACATTCCATATATCTTGGAGTTGGATAAAATTTCATGTGATTCAGTAAACAGAATAGAAATTCCATTATTGCTAGATCGAATTCTATGGATATGATTCGGTGAAGAATGAGAGATGGGATGGGATTTTTTCAATAAACGGATAAATGGGAAATTCAAAAAAGATGCTCGGGGATGGAAAAGAGGGAACATCTACAATACCCGGATTTAATCAGATACAATTTGAAGGTTTTTATCGGTTTATTGATCAGGGTTTAATAGAAGAACTTTCTAAATTTCCAAAAATTGAAGATATAGATCACGAAATTGAATTTCAATTATTTGTGGAAACATATCAATTAGTAGAACCTCTGATAAAAGAACGAGATGCTGTCTATGAATCACTTACATATTCTTCTGAATTATATGTATCCGCGGGATTAATTTGGAAAACCAGTAGGAATATGCAAGAACAAAGAATTTTTATTGGAAACATTCCTTTAATGAATTCCCTTGGAACTTCTATAGTAAACGGAATATACAGAGTTGTGATCAATCAAATATTACAAAGTCCTGGTATCTATTACCAGTCAGAATTGGATCATAACGGGATTTCGGTCTATACCGGCACCATAATATCAGATTGGGGGGGCAGGCTAGAATTAGAGATTGATAAAAAAGCAAGAATATGGGCTCGTGTGAGTAGGAAACAGAAAATATCTATTCTAGTTCTATCATCAGCTATGGGTTCGAATCTAAGAGAAATTCTAGAGAATGTTTGCTACCCTGAAATTTTCTTATCTTTCTTGACCGATAAAGAGAAAAAAAAAATTGGGTCAAAAGAAAATGCTATTTTGGAGTTTTATCAACAATTTTCTTGTGTAGGTGGGGATCCAATATTTTCTGAATCCTTATGTAAGGAATTACAAAAAAAATTCTTTCACCAAAGGTGTGAATTGGGAAGGATTGGTCGCCGAAATATTAACTGGAGACTGAATCTTAATATACCTCAGAACAATATATTTTTGTTACCACGAGATATATTAGCAGCTGCCGATCATTTGATTGGGATGAAATTTGGAATGGGTACACTTGATGATATGAATCATTTGAAAAATAAACGTATTCGCTCCGTAGCGGATCTTTTACAAGACCAGCTCGGGTTGGCTCTGGCTCGTTTAGAAAATGTAGTTAAGGGAACTATAGGCGGAGCAATTAGGCATAAATTGATACCTACTCCTCAGAATTTGGTAACTTCAACTCCGTTAACAACTACTTATGAATCCTTTTTCGGATTACACCCATTATCTCAAGTTTTGGATCGAACTAATCCATTGACACAAATCGTTCATGGGAGAAAGTTGAGTTATTTGGGCCCTGGCGGATTAACAGGGCGAACTGC